TGCTGTGTATTGTCAACGACTTCTACATAAGGCGGTAAGATTATATCTTGAGCAGTTACATTTCCAGGACCCCTGACACAAATAGACGCGTCGCAAGTTCCGTATAGATTACTTCTCAATACAATTTCTTTAAAATTCATTAAAATGTCATGTACCGATTCTTGAATACCCACTAGGGTAGAAAACTCGTGTGGTATTTTATCAGATTTTGCACGTGTGATACATGTTCCTTCTATTTCTCCGAGCAAAGCTCTGCGCATCGCGATGCCTATTGTGTCAGCTTGACCTTTCATAAGTGGAGACAGAATAAAGCGTCCATAATAAAGACGCTTATTGTCTGCTTTTGATTCAACACACTTCCACTGTAGTGTCCGAGTAGATACTGTTACTTTCTCTCGAACCATAAAAATTTTAAAATAATTGAATCATTTTTTTCTCTTGTTTACTTTTAAATACCTTCAATTTTTATTTCTACACACGTCGTTTTTTTGGAGGTCTACAGCCATTATGTGGCATAGGGGTTACATCACGCACAAAAGTTAATAGTATACCACTTCTGCGAATAGCGCGTAATGCCGCGTCTCTTCCGAGACCCGGTCCTTTTATCATGACTTCCGCTCGTTGCATACCTTGATCCACTACTGTACGAATAGCGTTTCCTGCTGCGGTTTGAGCAGCAAAGGGCGTCCCCCTTCTTGTACCCTTGAATCCACAAGTACCGGCAGAGGACCAAGAAACCACTCGACCCCGTACATCTGTAACAGTCACAATAGTATTATTGAAACTTGCTTGAACATGAATAACCCCCTTTGGTATTCTCCGTGTATTCTTACGTGAACCAATACGTCCATTCTTACGTGAACCAATTCTCGGTATAGTTTTTGCCATATTTTTTTCATCTCATAAATATGAGTCAGAGATATATGGATATATCCATTTCGTGTCAAATAAGGACTCCCCCCCCCTCCCTTTTTTTTACCTTTTTTACTTTTACATCGGGTGTTTTAACAAGTCTGATTATCCTTGTCTTTGTTTATGTCTTGGGTTGGAACAAATTACTATAATTCGTCCCCGCCTACGGATTAGTCGACATTTTTCACAAATTTTACGAACAGAAGCTCTTATTTTCATATTTGGCATTCCTCATTTTAATTTTTCATCTCGAATCATCTTCTCACGAAAGGAATGTTGAAGTTGATAAAAACACCTAATCTTTCGAATCCTTATTGCGAAGTCGATAAATTATACGTCCTCTGGTTGAATCATAACGACTTACTTCAATTTTGACTCTATCGCCTGGTAGTATCCGTATAAAACTACGTCGGATCTTTCCTGAAACATAACCTAGAATCATATCTTGATTATCTAAGCGAATCCGGAACATACCGTTGGGAAGGGATTCAGTAATTAAACCTTCATGAATCCATTTTTGTTCTTTCATTCCAGGTAAAGCCTCCTTGAAGTATCAATTGATGGAGGAGGAACGATATTAGACAACCCGCCCCTTTTCTTTTTGTTTTCACAAATAAGAAATTTCGGACCCAATTCGTATATTAGAAGAATTACCATATATAACACAAAACTTCTCCACCAATTCGTTCTAGTCGAGCCTCTCGGTCTGTCATTATACCTCGGGAAGTAGAAATAATTACAATTCCCATCCCACCTAGAATTCTAGGAATTCGTTGGTAGTTCGAATAGATTCGTAGACCAGGCCGACTGATCCGTTTTAAATTTAAAAAATTTCTATAAGACCTTTTCCTATTCCTTCTATGCCGTAGGGTTAAAACCAAAAAAGATTTTTTGGTTTCTTTATGTTTTCTCACGTTTTCGATAAAACCTTCTCGTAAAAGTATTTTAACAATATTTTCAGTGATATTAGTAGATGCTATTCGAACCACCCTTTTTCTATCCATATCAGCATTTCGTATAGAAGTTATTATGTCAGCAATAATATCCCTACCCATGGTGAATTAAATTTCTTGGTGCTCCCCAATTTTGATATAATCAACATGTTTTTTTACTTATTTGTTTATGAATTTAAATTTTTAAATTAAAGGCATATGCGTGAGACACAATCTACTAAGAATTCTGAATATATTTCTTAATCTCTTTCTTTCAAATACTTTACTATAACCATATGATGGTATTATCTTTTTTTATAAGACCTTACAATACCTCCGGAGCTAATGAAACTATTTTAGTAAAATTTAACTGTCTCAATTCACGGGCAATTGCACCAAAAATTCGAGTTCCTTTGGGGTTTCCTTCTTGGTCAATGACAACCGCAGCATTGTCATCATATCGTATTATCATACCGTTATCACGTTTGAGTTCTTTACAAGTACGTACAATTACAGCTCTGACCACCTCTGATCTTGCTAGGGGCATATTTGGCACTGCTTCTTTGATCACAGCAACAATAACGTCACCGATATTAGCATATCGACGATTGCTAGCTCCTATGATTCCAATACACATCAATTCTCGAGCCCCACTG